GCAAAAGCAGATATGGTCCGGTATTCCCTTGTTCCCTGTATTGGTTATGTTCTTTATTTCTCGTCTAGCAGAAACTAATCGAGCTCCGTTTGATCTCCCAGAAGCGGAAGCTGAATCAGTTGCAGGCTATAATGTAGAATATGCGCGGGATGCGATCCTTAATAGTTCACTGTTGGCGGAAGCCAATGTCCCGGGGTCCCGGGGACTCATTCTGACTGAAACAAGGGGCGGGTCTTTACCAACTTCAAAATATTAGATTTTCCTACGCGAGCCTTATTGAAATTGAAAAGGCCCCAACCTATAGCCTATAGATAGGGTGTTAGCGCTTTAGTTTGATTGCAGGGGCGCGTTAGCGCTTGACTAATAAGATAGAAAGGGCTTTTCTTGCTTGTTTAGTAAAGTCTCGCTTTTTTATATTTATAGAAGTAGGTGCTTGCTAGGGCACTCTTCATTCGAAACTAATGAGTGTCCGGTAGGGGCTTTCTGCCTTGTTATCAAAAAGGGAGTTGGGTAAAGCAAACTCCCTCCTTGGAGGAGCGCGGGCTTAGTCAAGTAGAACCGGGTTGCGCTGCTTGATGCTCTGATCGAAAACAAATCAGTGGGGCCATGCCGGTACGACTGAATATGCGTTAGAAAGGTCAATCCCTCCCCTACGACACCAAAAAAACCGGGCCGAGCTTCTAAACAGCCCGCCCGCTTCCATAGAACAATATCGTGGCAACGTAGACCTAAGTGGTCATATTGAATCCTTGGGAACCATCACAAGTACGGCCGGCCTATATTCTATTTGAACGAAAATGCCGTGTCGTCCAGCGGAGCCTATAATATAAGAAGGTGACTCGCGCAGACAGCTGACTCCTTTTCAATAGAAAAGAATAGCCAAACCAACCCAGCTGGCTGGTCAATCTCAGAGATCTTATCGGCCGGCAAACCGGAGACGGACGACCACGGTCCCGACCTTACCAGCACCGGAGGTGTACTAATCAATGAACCCCAGAAACCTACTTTCTTTTCTGACAAAATCCACCAAGCCTAAGCGGTCACGACAACATCCAAAGGCCACCTTTGGATTCTTAAGTAGGGGGGCAAGGAGGAGCACGTAGGAATGCCGACCACTACATAAGCCACTAGTGGCTCAGAGAAAGCGAGCAGCACCTTGTATAGGTTGGGCGGAGCTTGAAGAAGCGAGCCCCTATCAGAATCAGAGAAAGCCATTGCGCGCTAGCCTAGCTAGCTAACGTTTTTCAGCTGGCTGTTATCTTAGTTGTAGCGCGCCTTCCCTCCTTCTCTCACTTCGGAAAGATTTAGCAGTCTTTTTGATGACCTGGTCGAGAGAGTACGATACATCGGTGTAAAAGATTGAGTTGGATCTGTGAGGTTGGTTATAGTAAGGCCTGGTCGGAAGGTGTTCTTGCCTCTATCATTAGCTCGGGTAGTCGGAAGTGATGGCCAAAAAGTCTAACTTTTCCCCCTTTCAGCTTCAACTATTCCCTAAAGATGGGGGAAGGGACCAATTGAGATATCAAGAATTTTTTTTCCGTTTCGATCTTCCCTGATTATTATGTCACTATATCACCGACAAGGGAAGACCACCTAATTTTCACTTCTTTCGCTAGTGTGCTGAAAAAAATAATGTACGCAGCTTTTGGTAACAAGTTAAATAATGAGAAATCCTTTGGCTTGAGGCCAGAGGTAGGAATGGTAGATTATTATTCGGAGGTTGTCAGCTGGGGCAGAGTGGATAAATTGATCTATTTGAACTTTCTCCCTCTCTTGCATTGATCGACAATCTCTTTTATCTGATTTTTCTTCTTTGATCGTAGAAAAATACGCGATCGATTTACTATCAGCTTTCCTATATCGTCCAATTCTTGATATAAATGGAAAAGATTGGTCCAACGAAATTGGTGGAATACCAATGTGCTGTTGTTTACTGAGCAATTTGCTCAACAATCATGTCATGCGAGTCTTTGATCCAATTTTTCTTTCCCAATCAAAGATTCGCTCGATATTTATATGAAGCATTCCTGCCGATTACTAAAGAAGAGTCATTCTCCATTGAGCATCTGCTGTCTTTTTTAAAAGAAATCAATTTCTTTTCAAGATTCAGTCAAACTTGGCTTAATAGAAAAGGGTGGTTCTCCTATTCCATGCCAGGGCGGCTTTCTGCAAGTAGACGGAGACGGTAACATTTTCTTTATGGATAAAGAGTAGCTTTTTACCTTTCATTTTCGAATTGAATTTGGTTGTAAAGAATGAATGTCCGTTTAGTTTTAGTTAAGGAACTTTAAATTAAAGGGAGGGAATAAGATTTTTCTTGTTTAGCTTAGTTTCTTCGTCTCTCGTAAGAGATATTTTCGTTCGTAACAAGTTAGTCATGGGGAACCCTGTGGCTGGATTGAATCCTCATTAAATACGCAGGTATCCTGCTTCTCAATGTAAAGTAAAGCTAAACTTTCTCAAAAGGGTAAGAGGGCCGAGAGATTGAAATAAGGATACGCGGCGTTTAGATCCAGCCTAGAAGAAAAACTAGTCGTCTATTCTATGACTAGGGAAATGAATCCAATGTTCTGTTAGAGCTGTTGAGTGCCATTACTACCCAATCAGTCTTTCCCTAAGGGATTTTCCTTAGTTGCGAAGAAGTGAAGTAAGGAGTCGACTAGCTCGAACGTAGGCAATTGCCTTATTAAAAGATGGCGTTTTACCGGGTGAGGAAGAATAAAGAAAGTCAAGTAGCACATCACGGAACAAGAAGGAGAGGAGAAGTCACCTAGCCGCGAGTCAATCAATCCATCTATATATGATGGATAGTACGAAGCCTTTTTTCAAAGCCCGAAGGCGGATAAAGAGAGATCCCCATCCGCTTCAGTCGAATATTACGACGTACATGGACGATACACTCAATACAGCCAGCGTATAGGGATAGGGAGAGGTCAAATACAAATAAAAAGGCATAGCTTTCATGGAGACTGCTTTCTTTACACAGGTGGCATGGAAATAAAGAGAAAAGACCTTATAATACTAATAGGCGGTCCTCCCTACATACAGTCAAAAAGTACGGACGGGAAAGGGCTAATTAGAATATGCAGCAGCGCTTAGCCCCTCCACTCAACTCAGCCATACAAGCCTTTTTAGTTATCCTATATGTTATGTGCTTAGAAACATAGTTACACGACTTCGATTCTGGGAGTCCCCCTTGACCCTCTTCTCTCAGAAACTGTCCCAAAGCTTTCCTCTCTGCTGAAAGAGGTATGAAGATAGAGAAGTCTGCTCACATCGGATTAGACTGAACAAGAAGGTAATCTCTCCCGACAGCATGTGCAATTTGAAGACAAGAAAAGAAGACGAAAACATCGTCTTCTACAATCGTCTGATCTCTCGAAGAAGGGTCTAACTAAGCTCTTTTCTGAAAGTGGAAGGCTTTCTCGTTTTTTCTTCACTTCGGATTGGATTCAAGCTGGAAGACGGTCAGAAGAGAAGCCTTGTTCAGAGGCTTGTCGTAAAGCAAGAAAACTCACTTTGACACCACCCCATGCAATGCACGTTAGGCTATCCAACCTGTCACTGGCGTTGTAGCGCGCGAGTCTGAGCCAGGCCAGGGAAAAGACAGAGGATAGACTGATATGCACTCATAGACTAGCCAGCACTCATCACACACTCACTGCAAAGACTATTCTACGATCTTCTTCAAAAGCTTCTTCTCCGATTTCCGTAATCCGTTGAAGTGCACCAGACGAAGACCATAGGGCAATGGCAATTTCCACTCATCCGATCCTTCCCTCGCTGGCCCGCATGCGTGTATGACATTAATAATAGCCTGCAGGTTTGGTACTAGTAGTGCTTTCTTTTCTTTCGCCTTTATCAAACAAGTAAATCGAAAATGGGAGGTAGATATTCAACGAATGGGGCTTCTTCCCAGCTCCATCTGCTTTTTGGTGGGCGAGAAGTCCAGTATTGACTTCCGTCCTTTGAGCTACTATCGACCTTTGTGAGAGAAATTCCCCTTTTCTACCGACTGAAGCGAAGGTTAGCAGCCTTAAATTGGTACCCTATGTCCTAAGTCTTACTGTCCTTACGTCAGCGCATTGGCACCTGCTGAGTGAGAGATTTATGTTTGAACTCTGTCTGTACTGAACGGAAGGGAACCAATAGGCTTAAAGCGGTTCTTCGCCTCAAGGCTCTTCTCTCGACCGGATGGGCCTATGTCACTAGAACAGGTGAGGAAGACCTCCAATCACTGTACTGGCAATTCAAGATGAACTCCTTCCATGCCAACAAGTAGAGTACTTTACTTTCAATTCAAAAGAAGAGAGATGAGATCAAGCTTTGAAGTTGGTAGCTGAAAGAAAGCTGTTCGTGAAGGTCAGGCCAGAGCATAAGGAAGGAAGCTCACTCAGAAGCGAACTCCTACTACTATTTTAGTTTAGAGTACCGAAGCTCAATGGCATTGATCACACCTAAGGCCAGAAGAAAGGAAATACCTAGCGCCCCGGTCCCTCCATTGACTGACTGGCTTAGAGGACATTTCGCGCAATGACCAGTGCAATTCGCGCATCTGTCGGTAGAGGGTTCAGATAAAGTAAGTAGCTCGCAAAGAGGGAGTTCCCCGGCTGGTACCAATAGATAGAGCGACTAGTAAGAGTAAGATAAGCAAAGGCCTTTCTTTCCCCGGACCGATGACTCGCTCGTTCAGTACTGCTAACTATTTATTATAGGAGGATGCCGCCCCCTCGGGACTACCAGTAGCTTCGGTTGTTGAATCTCGTGCAAGTTAGGTTGTGGCTGCAAGCGGAACGTAGGCGCTTTAGGTGTGTGTTGACCATGCACTCTCGCTTCGTGTAATGTCGTATGTATGATAGAGGTGGTGTGGTCATTGACCTCAATGCTAATGGTTATCCCCAAGGTTCAACGAATGAATGAAGCTATGATCGTACCCAGAGATGATGGTCTTCCTCTGATGTCTTCAAGCCGGCCATAATAGAATAGATAGGCGAAGCATTCTCGCCTATTGATAGATAGCAGGTTGCTTCCAAGCTCAAACCATTTGAAACTGAATTGCTACTTTTTTCTTGTTATTGATAGAGTGCTCCGCCCCTGTCAAATAAAGTATAGGAGGATTTACAAGTCTAATAGGAGAAGAATGGCTGACACGTTGACTGCCTTCGATACTAGAAAAATAACCCAAGCGGTCTAACCCCCGGGGCGGACCCCAACCGAAAGGCGCTAGACGGACTAACGGCAAGCGAGATAAAGAAAGCAGCTGGCCCTATGTGTAAAACCTTTCCGCGGGAGAGTCTTTCTCCAATGAGAATAAATAAAGTTTTTGGGCAAGACAAGAAAGAAACTCGCCCTTTGACACCAAGGGATAAGAGCTGATTGCTGGCGATGACTTGGTGAAGGGAATCTATGAGAGAAGGTTCTCGAACAGGGTTCCGACCGAATAGAGCACGGAGCCAACGAGTTCAGTCGAACAAGGTAACGAGTCTAAGGGCAGGATCAAGCTTGAAAGGAATGGACGGGCGTAGGCAACATAGTGAACGCTGCAACTAGATATGAGATCGATGTTTTAAAAGACAGATGTCGAGAGAAACTGTTAGACTTCTTTATTGCGTTGCGAAGAGAGATCGAAGACGAAGATTTTCTGACGCAGTGCGGGCACTGGATGGAAAAGACAGATAAAGGAACAACCCACCGGAAAGGCATACCTCAAGGAGCACCAATCTCCCCCGGCAAAGATCTATCTGCACGAAGCCGACCTATGGATAGAAAGAAAGATGGAGGAAAGGAAAATGAAATATGAAATCCAAACCAAATATGCTTTGGGAGTGTGAGATAGGCAGACGGGGAGTACGCAGCCGAACAACCGCAGGGGCTTCCAGCAGTGATAGCTGAACTAACCAGATGGCCGCCCAAAAAAACCTGGAGCTGACATAAGAATTGAAATCGGAAATCAACGTCAGGTCCCGGCTATCCGAAAAAGGCAGACTGAAGCGGAGGATCACAAAATGCAACACAACAAGGGGCGAACCAAGCGCGAAGGAAAAAGCGAATCAATCAGAATTGAGACAGGGAGTAAAGGCGAAAGAGAGATTTTCGAGCCTGCAAGCAGCAAGCAACAACGGCTGAAAAGCCGTTGCGCGCTAGCTTGTAGTTTAGGGGTATAGTAGGGGTGCCCCTTTGTCAAACTTTTCTAATAAGGTAAGCTTTTTGGAACCCTCTTCTCTGGTAACCCGCCGCCGCATATGTAGAAAAAGAGGGAGCGGAGAGACGGCACTATTATTGACTTTCTGTAATTTCACCACTGGTAGTCGGGAAAAGAGTGATCCTAGTTTTTAAATAATGTTTTGGAACTGAGCCTCAAAGGAAGAACAACCGTTTGACTTTGGCACATGAGGTGGCGGGTTTGGCTAGGTAACATAATGGAAATGTATCGGACTGCAAATCCTGGAATGACGGTTCGACCCCGTCCTTGGCCTCAAGGAGTGGTGAGCAGCACAGAACTTGTTTCAATCAAATGGCATAGGTTGGGGCTTTCCTTTGTTGTTAGAAATCCACAGACAACATTCTAGAACTTCCAAACCAAAGAAATGCAAGATGAGAAGGAGCTTTTTACCTTACGCTTCAATAGAATGAATTCAGTAAGGGTAGAGTACGCCCTATGGTCGATCGAAGGTCCTGTGCCACTTTCACTCCAATCTATCTGACCTTCAATCCATCTTTGTCCAGCCAGTTCATAACAAAATGTTAGACCAAGGCTAACACAACCGAATTGGTTGAGGAAAAGGAAACCCCAGCGACCAAGCACTCCCGCCCCCAAAAGCGGAGACCGAAGAACCGCCAGGTTGTCGAGGACACGTCTGAAGAAGAGGCGGGCGCCCTCTAAGTTTACCACCCTACCTACTAATGGACTGTGAGGGGGGTAGGCGAACGGGAACCGACCGAAAACCCGAACCGCTTGACTGACCCCTTCATAGTCCATTCATTAGGGTTGGGGATGAATGAAACCAATCATCGCGCAAGCGAAGCCGGGAAACGGACCGCAGCGCAACGACTAGGACTCGTGTCGGAGGAGTTTTGAGCGTGAGCTACCACTCATGCAGCGGCAAGGACCCGCAACTCTCGAAGGGGCCACCAACCGCCCGAATCGCTGCTGCAAACCCTCCCTTTACTCAATGGATAGCGCTTATTCTCTTTCAATCAACAAAATGGAGAAAGAGGTCTTTATTAAAGTAAAGAGGCTTTGCACCTGAAATAGGACTAATGCAGATCCGGGTCTGGGCTTTCGAAAAGATGAAGATGCAAAGGGTAAAGAGACATTGAACAACCAACCTGACATAAGGATTTTAGCTCGCGCCCACTTAGAAAATGGAGATTCTCGGACGGGGAAAAGCGGCACTCGACATCTATTAAACAACACCAAGAACAAAGCCATACTATGCCCTCCTCGGGAGAAACTAGTGATGATTGCCATGAATGCTGCCCTCGAGGACGTGTACAAGA